AGGCAAATCGAAAAAAAAGATGGTTGAATCAAAATAATTCCTTTTTAAGTTCTATTTCTTTCAGAGGGTAATATGAATGTTCTATTATGTTCTATCAAAACACTAAAAGGTTTATACGATATATCCGGTGTGGAAGTAGGCCAACATTTCTATTGGCAAATAGGAAGTTTCCAAGTCCATGCGCAAGTACTTATTACTTCTTGGGTCGTAATTGCTATTTTATTAGGTTCAGCCATTCTAGCTGTTCGTAATCCACAAACCATTCCTACTGATGGTCAGAATTTCTTTGAATATGTTCTTGAATTCATTCGAGACGTGAGCAAAACTCAAATTGGAGAAGAATACGGTCCATGGGTTCCCTTTATTGGAACTATGTTTCTATTTATTTTTGTTTCGAATTGGTCAGGGGCTCTTTTACCCTGGAAAATTATACAGTTACCTCACGGGGAGTTAGCCGCACCCACAAATGATATAAACACGACCGTTGCTTTAGCTTTACTTACTTCAGTAGCATATTTTTATGCGGGCCTTACAAAAAAGGGATTGAGTTATTTCGGTAAATATATTCAACCAACGCCAATCCTTTTACCTATTAACATCTTAGAAGATTTCACAAAACCGTTATCGCTTAGTTTTCGACTTTTCGGAAATATTTTAGCTGATGAATTAGTAGTTGTTGTTCTTGTTTCTTTAGTACCTTTAGTAGTTCCTATACCAGTCATGTTCCTTGGATTATTTACAAGCGGTATTCAAGCTCTTATTTTTGCAACCCTAGCTGCGGCTTATATAGGCGAATCCATGGAAGGTCATCATTGACTAGTTTCCAACACAGTCTTTTTTAGCTTAGCCTGACGCAATGTATGTGCCGTTTGAGGTAATCCACTTAGGGAAGATAAATAGACAAATAAGGTATAAATCAAGATATAGACGATCTAGAGTAATTGTAAAAAAGGTTACGATATTTTTTAATTGTAAAAAAAATATGGATTGGTTTGCGTAGGAATGGGGGGTCGAACTAGGTGTATATAATCTAATCGCTATAAGAAAACTCTTGTAAATCTTTCGAAGAATGATTCGAGAATCCCGATGACTTTAAGATACAATAAAGATACAATATTTGGTTTACGGTATGGGGGAAAAACACGTATATGTGATATTAGACATTAACTTAGGTATATAGGAACTAAAAAAAAATATATCTAATTTGTCTTACTATTGTGAATTTGGATAGGGATTTCAATAGAAACCTTTCTATTTCGTCGGTAATTGTGACTTGAATATTGGTTGATTGTATCATTAACTATTTCTTTATTTTTGTTTTGGCGCGAGGAACTTATCATGAATCCACTGATTTCTGCCGCTTCCGTTATTGCTGCTGGATTGGCTGTCGGGCTTGCTTCTATTGGACCTGGGGTTGGTCAAGGTACTGCTGCGGGACAGGCTGTAGAAGGGATCGCGAGACAACCAGAGGCGGAAGGAAAAATACGGGGTACTTTATTACTTAGTCTAGCTTTCATGGAAGCTTTAACAATTTATGGGTTAGTTGTAGCATTAGCTCTTTTATTTGCGAATCCTTTTGTTTAATCCTAAAAACACATATTTTTATTTATTTCCGTAAGATTTGTTGATCTTGTTTTTTCGAATTATTTTAATATTTAATTCCTACAATTTAATTACTTAGGAACAACAACCCACGGAAATCCCTGGTTTAAGAATGAGGATCCAACTAACTTTTTCCTTTACCTTCTTAGTCCAATGGACGAACTTTTTTTAGGAAGTATTGCAATTGTATTGTAACAAACGAGGTATTTCGCAACTGACCTGTATAAGACCTGGTACCGAATTCGAATCGAACTAATTCGAATCGAATAAGTATCAAGCTTATTGGAAATTTCCAAGTATTGGAAATTTCCAATTGAAAAAAAAAATCCATGAAAATTCATTTCTAATATCAATATATTTTTTTGACTCAATTTACTATTTTCTATTTAGAAATAGTGAAAGTCATAATAAAAGAATACAATTAAAGAATAGAAATAAAAAAAATTAAGTAGTCTATCTATAACTAGAAGAAAGCTATAACTATAAGAAAGAGGAGATCATATGAAAAATGTAACCGATTCTTTCCTTTCCTTGGGTTATTGGCCATCCGCGGGGAGTTTCGGGTTTAATACTGATATTTTTGCAACCAATCTAATAAACCTAAGCGTAGTACTTGGTGTGTTAATTTTTTTTGGAAAGGGAGTGTTAAGTGATTTATTAGATAATCGAAAACAAAGGATCTTGAAGACTATTCAAAATTCAGAAGAATTGCGCAAAGGGGCCCTAGACCAGTTAGAAAAAGCCCGGGCCCGCTTACGGAAAGTCGAAATAGAAGCGGATCAATTTCGAATGACTGGATACTCTGAAATAGAACGAGAAAAATTGAATTTGATTAATGCAACTTATAAGACTTTGGAACAGTTAGAAAATTATAAAAATGAAACCATTCATTTTGAAC